TGAAGGCGTAGCATTGGAACTGCTATGTAGGCTTTTGCTTACCGAGGGTTCGAATCCCTCTCTCTCCTTACCTTCACCTAATTTACCGATCTTACTAATCACAATAGATCAAATAGCAATGGATACGACTATTCCAACAGTTAGACCTTTCTTTGATATGGATTCTCTATTCCTAATGGCTGTGGTAGGGAAAAGACTGTTAAAGAAAAGAGTAGACAAGGAATGAATGAAAATATCCCTCTCGGTCTATGGCACCTAAACGTAAGAAAAATCCGGATCAAATCCTTATTTATCTTAACCTTTGGTTAATTTACTTCGCCGAAAGGCAGCAAAATGGGGTCGAACCCTTATTATTATTAGTTTAGTCTTTTTTTTTAAGTCTGACGAGAATAATATTCTACAACTAACAATTCATTTATTTTCAAACCAACCCACTTACTATCTATTATTTGATTGACTAATCCTTTATATTGGAATGCTTGAAGAGTCAAATGGTTTGGCAATTCCTCATTAGGGGATGAATCGAGAGAATTTTGAATTAGAGCTTTAGATTTTTGTTCATCCCTCGCCGCAATAGTATCTCGGGGTTTGCAGCGATAACTTGGTATATCTACTATACGACCATTGACTAAAATATGTCTATGGTTAACTAATTGGCGAGCTCCCGGAATAGTCGGAGCCATACCCAACCGAAAAAGGATGTTATCCAGGCGCATTTCAAGCAATTGTAGTAAAACCTGACCTGTTGACCCCTTTGCCTTTCCGGCGATACGAACGTATTTAAGTAATTGTCGTTCTGTAAGACCATAATGAAAACGCAATTTTTGTTTTTCTTCTAGGCGAATACGATATTGGGATTTTTTCCCGGAACGCGATTGGTTTCTAAGATCACTTCCAGCTCTGGGCCTTTTATTAGTTAGCCCTGGTAAAGCCCCCAGGCGACGTATTTTTTTGAAACGAGGACCTCGGTAACGCGACATAAAGACTCCTTCTTCTTATTTATATTTAATTATTATTATTAATTCTTATTGATGAAATTTCATTCTACAGAATAAATCTAAACTAAAAATGAACTAAATTCTAAATAAAGCCAAATTTACTGAAGTATTATTCTATTAAAGAATAATGAGATGGATGAGTTGGATAAATATCCTTTTCTTTATCTTTATATTCTATATATAGAAAAAGAAAAGGATTCTTCTTATGAGATAGTTGGAAATTCCTATAACATAAAAAAGAAAGGCTTTTGCGAAAAGAGGAAGACACTTTTTTTTTTTCAATATTCTTTGATTTCAAAAATGCATTATCAATCATGTAAAACATCGAATAAAATAAATAGAGAAAAGCCGACTATCGGAATCGAACCGATGACCATCGCATTACAAATGCGATGCTCTAACCTCTGAGCTAAGCAGGCTCACATAAAATAAATTCGACATACATAAGAATTCACTCTCAGAATTTTGCTATTAACTATTTAAATTCTTGGCTATTCATATTCGCTATTATGATTATGAAAATATTAATTAATAATTTAAAGATTAAAGAATAGAATATAAAATTTCAAATAACTGTTAAATATTATATTATAGAACATAACTATTAATGTAGCGATATATAATTTCAAATTTTTTATCACAATTAAATATTTTTTTTAATATTTTTTATTATATTATTAAAAAATAAAAAAAAAAAAAAGAATCGACCGTTCAAGTATTTGAAATTTTTTGAGGAAAGGAGTGGAAGAGAGACATATGTTTAGGGTATGTATCCACCTATATTGAATTGCGGATACAGAGATGATAAAATATTTTTTGATTGGACCAAATATGAGCCTCCTATAGATATAGAATATGAAAGAAGATAGACAAGAAATCAAAGACAAAGAGGAGAAAACACTTTTTCGAGACAGGAATCGCCATCTATCTAATGAATTCAACTGTTCCGCTATAAATGAAAGAAAAAAGGGAACGAGATCACAATGAGATTTTCATCTCAAAAAGGGGGATATGGCGAAATCGGTAGACGCTACGGACTTAATTGAATTGAGCCTTGGTATGGAAACTTACTAAGTGATAACTTTCAAATTCAGAGAAACCCTGGAATTAATAAAAATGGGTAATCCTGAGCCAAATCACGTTTTCCGAAAACAAACAAAGGTTCAGAAAGCGAAAATAAAAAAAAGATAGGTGCAGAGACTCGATGAAAGTTGTTCTAACGAATGGAGTTGATTGTCTTACATTGGTAGAGGAATCCTTCTATCGAAACTTCAGAAAAGATGAAGGATAAACCTGTATACATAATACAGAAGAATTGGTATGAATCGATTCCATATTGAAGAAAGAATCGAATATCCATTGATCAAACCATTCACTCCATAATCTGATAGATCTTTTGAAGAACTGTTGGACGAGAATAAAGATAGAGTCCCATTCTACATGTCAATACCGGCAACAATGAAATTTATAGTAAGAGGAAAATCCGTCGATTTCAAAAATCG